TACATGTCAAAGTGATGGAAAAGAAAGGATCTCTTTTACGTATCCAGCAAGTTTGTCAACTTTTTTTGAAATGATACAACAAAAGATGTCTTTTTTAACAAAAGAAAAACTATCCTCTGATGAATTGTATAATAATTGGAGTTACACCAATGAAAAAAAAAATAACTTAAACAAGGAGTTTAGGAATAGAATCGAAGTTTTAGATAAAGGATCTAGTACTCTGAATGTACTTGAAAAAAGGACTCAATTGTGTAATGATAAGACTAAACAAGAATACTTACCTAAAAAATATGATCCTTTTTTGCATGGACCTTATCGTGGAAGAATCCATTTTTTTTTTTCACCCCTAACGCTAAATGAAACTTCTAGCCAAAAGAACATCAGGACGTTTTGGATAAATAAAATTCATGGTCTTCTTCTTATTAAGAATTATACCAAATTTGAGCAGACACTAGATAGGTTTCGTCTAAAATTATTTTCAACAAAAAAAGTACGTTCTTTATTTCCAGAACACACACAAGAAAAAATTGATTCAGAAGATCGAATACTCATTTTAAAAATTTTATTCGATGTAGTTATAACGGATCCCAACGACCAAAGAATTAGAAAAAACTCTATTGGAATAAAAGAAATAAGTAAAAAGGTTCCTCGCTGGTCATACAACTCAATTACTGGTTTAGGACAAAAAAAGAAAAACAGGGGCGAAACTGTAGCAGGGGCAATTCGTTCGAGAAAGTTCAAACATGTAGTTATTTTTACTGATAACCAGCCAAAGCCAAATACCTCTACGTATATTAATACAAAATATACTAAGAGTCCTAAGCAAGCAAAGAAAGTGAATTTGACCCATTATTCACAACAATCGGATTTTCGTCGAGGTCTAATCAAAGGCTCCATGCGCGCACAAAGACGTAAAACTATTACTTGGGAACTGTTTCAAGCAAATGTGCATTCCCCGCTTTTTTTGGACAGGCTAGACAAATCTTTTTTTTTTTCTTTTGATATTTCCGAACTGATGAAAGTAATTTTTAAAAATTGGATGTGGAAACAAAAAGACAAAAAACTTTCTGATTCTAAAATTGAAAAGCAAAAAAAAATTGATAACCAAGAGGAGGACAAAAGAGAAAAATACAAAAGAAAAGAAAAAACAGAGATACCCATAGCAGAAATCTGGAATACATTTTTTTTTGCTCAAATACTCAGAAGTTTTGTATTATTAACTCAATCAATTCTTAGAAAATATATTCTATTACCTTCACTGATAATAGCTAAAAATATTGCTCGCATGCTATTATTTCAAATTCCCGAATGGTCCGAGGATTTAAAGGATTGGAATAGGGAAATGTATGTAAAATGCACCCATAATGGTGTTCAATTATCCGAACGAGAATTTCCGAAAAACTGGTTAACAGAGGGTATTCAGATAAAGATCCTATTTCCTTTTTGCCTGAAACCCTGGCACAAATCTAAGCTACAATTCCCTCATAAAGATGCAATGAAAAAAAAAGGGGGACAAAAAAACAACGATTTTTGTTTTTTAACAGTTTGGGGAATGGAAGCGGAATTGCCTTTTGGTCCTCCCCGAAAAAGACCTTCATTTTTTAAACCCATTTTCAAAGAACTAAAAAAAAAAATTAGACAATTGAAAACAAAGTCTTTAAGAGTTTTAAAAGAAAGAACAAAAATTTTTCAACAAATCGCAAAAGAAACAAAAAGATGGGTCATCAAAAGAATTCTATTACTAAAAGGAAAAGGAAGAGTAAAAGAACTTTCAAAAACAAACAAAATTCCATTATTTAGATTGCGAGAAATAGATGAATTGGGTGAAGATAAAAAAGATTTGATAATGAGTAATCGGATGATTCACGAATCGTCCATTCAAATTCGATCTATGGATTGGACAAATTTAGCACTGCCCGAAAAAAAAATAAAAGATCTGACTAATCGAACAAACATAATAAAAAAGAAAATAGAAAAAATTACAAAAGAAAAGAAAAAAAAACAGCTAACTTACGAAATAAATATTAGTTCGAACAAAACAAGTTATCGTCCTAAAATATTAGGAGCGTCAAAAAAGATTTGGCAAATATTAAAAAAAAGAAATACTCGATTAATTGGTAAATCATATTTTTTTATAAAATTTTTCATTGAAGGGATATACATAAAAATTTTTATAGCTATTGTCAATATTCCAAGAATCAATGCAATTTTTTTTTTTGAATCACCAAAAAAAATCCAAATTATTGAGAAAAATATCCACAATAATGAAACAAATCAGGAAAGAATTAATAAAACAAGTAAAAGTAAAAATGAAATTCACTTTATTTCGACTATAAAAAAATCACTTTCTAAGGTTAGTAATAAGAATTCAAAGATTTCTTATGATTTCTCTTTTTTCTCACAATCACAAGCATATGTATTTTACAAATTATCACAAACCAAACTTATTCACTTTTATAATTTAAGATCTGTCTTTCAATATGACGGAACATCCCTTTTTCTTAAGAAGGAAATAAAAGATTATTTTAAAAAACAAGGAGTATTTCATTACGAATTAAGACATGAATCTTTTTGGAATTTTGAAATGAATCAATGGAAAAACTGGTTAAAGGGGCATTATCTATATCAATCCGATTTATCTCGGATAAGATGGCCTATATTAGTACCACAAAAATGGCGAAATAGAGCCAATCAACACAGTATGGCTCAAAAGAAAGATTTAAACAAAAAGGGTTCATATGAAAAAAATGGATTAACTCATTCCGACAAACAAAATTTTTTTGAAGCGAATCCATTACAGAATCAAAAAGATAATTTTAAAAAACACTATAGATATGATCTTTTATCATATAAATCTATTAATTATGAAGATAAGAAAGACTCGTATATTCATAAATCATTATTCCAAGTAAATAATAAAGAAGAAATCTTTTCTAATTCCAACATAAGGGAAGGCAAATTATTTGATATGTTGGGAGGTATCCCTATTAATAATTATCTAGAAGAAGATAATATTATGGATATGGATATGGAAAAATTTTCGGATAGAAAATATTTTGATTGGAGAATTCTCGATTTTTGTCTTAGAAATAAGGTTGATATTGAAGTCTGGGTTGATATGGGTACCAACAGGAATCAAAATACTAAGATTGGGGCTGATAAGTATCAAATAATTGATGAAATTAATAAGAAAGTTCTTTTTTATCTTACAATTCATGAAGATGAAGAAATTAAACCATCCAATCAAAAAAAGTTCTTTTTTGATTGGATGGGAATGAATGAAGCAATACTAAGTTGTCCTATATCAAATCTGGAGCTTTGGTTCTTCCGAGAATTAGTGCTATTTTTTAATGCATATAAAAAAAAACCGTGGATCATACCAATCAAATTACTTCTTTTCAGTTTTAATGGAAATGAAAACGGGAATAAAAAAATAACTCGAAAGAAAAAAGAAGACCTTTTTATATCATCGAATCAAAAAAACTCTCTTGAATTATACAATAGAAGTAAAGAAGAAAAAGAACCCCCAGACCAAGGGAATCCTCGATCAGATGCACAAAACCAAGTAAGTCTTGGGTCAGTTCTCTCAAACCAAGAAAAAGATGTTGAAGCAAATTCTTCGGGATCAGACATCAAAAAACGTAGAACGAAAAAACAATACAAGAACAACACAGAAGCAGAACTTTATTTCTTCCTAAAAAAGTATTTGCATTTTCAGTTGAGATGGGATTCTTTTTTAAATCAAAGAATAATAAATAATATCAAGATCTATTGTCTCCTGCTTCGACTGATAAATCCAAGAGAAATTGCTATATCCTCTATTCAAGGGGGAGAAATGGGTCTGGATATTTTGATGATTCATAAGGATTTCACTCTTACAGAATTGGTGAAAGGGGGAATATTTATTATCGAACCGCTTCGTCTGTCTGTAAAAAATGATGGACAGTTTTTTATATATCAAATCGTAGGTATTTCATTGGTTCATAAGAATAAGCGCCAAATTACTAAAAGATACCGAGAAAAAAGCTATGTTCATAAAAAAAAAAATTATGAATCCATTGCAAGACATCAAAGAATGACTGGAAATAGAGACAAAAAGAATTATGATTTGCTTGTTCCTGAAAATATTTTATTCCCTAACCATCGTAGAGAATTGAGAACTCTGATTTGTTTCAATTGGAAGAATCCAAATGGTATTCAGAGAAATTCCGTATTTTGTAATAACGTAAAAAAAGGGGGTCACGTTTTGGATAAAAGCAAAGATCTTGCTAGAGAGAAAAAGAAACTAATTAAATTAAAGTTCTTTCTTTGGCCAAATTATCGATTAGAAGATTTAGTTTGTATGAATCGCTATTGGTTTAATACCAATAATGGCAGCCGTTTCAGTATGATAAGGATACATATGTATCCACGATTGCAAATTTGTTACTAGTACATTTTTCTTATCGATCGCGTACCATACGTACCATACCTGGTATATGAAAACAAAGAGATGGACACATGCCTTGTCTTACATTCCATTATGATACAGGATACCACTTTAAGGACATACGGATCGGTTAGATCTATAAATGAATTAACATAATTTTTTTTTAGGTCTCGCTTTTTCTCTTTTGAAGAAATATACCATCCTTTTTATCCCTAATCAAATTGAAAATGGGATTGATTGTTGATTGATTTTATCGGAAGTTCATAACGGCTTTAAGATGATTGTGTATATTCAATTCAAATGACTAACATTATTATTACTGATCAGTAAATTTCATATTAAAAGAAAGGGAAAAGAGGATTTCGTTTTATGGTAAAAAATTCATTCATCTCAGTTACTTTTCAAGAAAAAAAAAAAGAAAACAGTGGGTCTGTTGAATTTCAAGTATTAAGTTTCACTAATAAGATACAAAGACTTACTTCCCATTTGGAATTGCACAGAAAAGACTATTTATCTCAGAGGGGTTTACGGAAAGTTCTGGAAAAACGCCAACGCCTACTTTCTTATTTGTCAAAGAAAAATGGAGTACGTTATAAAGAATTAATTAGTCAGTTGAATATCCGGGAGTCAAAAAATCGTTAATTTGAAAACAAGAATTTTGAATTATTTGATTTATTAGATTTTGAATATTGATAACTTCTTTTTGTTTTCAACAATTCATGTAAGAATGAATCGAGGAAAAACCTATGAGTATACTAGCTACAGGAAAAGACCTTATGAGAGTAAATATGGGACCTCACCACCCATCAATGCATGGTGTTCTTCGTCTCATCGTTACTCTCGATGGCGAAGATGTTATTGACTGTGAACCGATATTGGGTTATTTACACAGAGGGATGGAAAAAATTGCGGAAAACCGAACAATTATACAATATCTGCCTTATGTAACACGTTGGGATTATTTAGCTACTATGTTCACAGAAGCAATAACTGTAAATGGACCAGAACAGTTGGGAAATATTCAAGTACCTAAAAGGGCCAGCTATATCAGAGTAATTATGTTGGAGTTGAGTCGTATAGCCTCTCATCTGTTATGGCTCGGCCCTTTTATGGCAGATATTGGTGCACAGACTCCCTTCTTCTATATTTTCAGAGAAAGAGAATTAGTATATGATCTATTCGAAGCTGCCACCGGTATGAGAATGATGCATAATTATTTTCGTATCGGAGGGATAGCGGCCGATTTACCCCATGGCTGGATAGAGAAATGTTTGGATTTCTGTGATTATTTTTTAACGGGGGTTGTTGAATATCAAAAACTTATTACACGAAACCCTGTCTTTTTAGAACGAGTTGAAGGAGTAGGCATTTTTGGTGGAGAAGAAGCAATAAATTGGGGTTTATCAGGACCAATGCTACGAGCGTCTGGAATAGAATGGGATCTTCGTAAAGTGGATCATTATGAGTGTTACGACGAATTTGATTGGGAAGTCCAGTGGCAAAAAGAAGGGGATTCATTAGCTCGTTATTTAGTCCGAATCGGTGAAATGACAGAATCGGTAAAAATTATTCAACAGGCTTTGGAAGGAATTCCGGGGGGGCCCTATGAGAATTTAGAAATCCGATGCTTTGCTAGAGAAAGCGATCCAGAATGGAATGATTTTGAAGATCGATTCATTAGTAAAAAACCTTCTCCTACTTTTGAATTACCGAAACAAGAACTTTATGTGAGAGTCGAAGCCCCAAAAGGAGAATTGGGAATTTTTCTGATAGGAGATCAAAGTCGTTTTCCTTGGCGATGGAAAATTCGCCCACCGGGTTTTATCAATTTGCAAATTCTTCCTCAGTTAGTTAAAAGAATGAAATTGGCGGATATTATGACGATACTAGGTAGTATAGATATCATTATGGGAGAAGTTGATCGTTGAAATGATAGTTGATACAACAGAAGTACAAGATATTAATTCTTTTTCCCGATTGGAATCCTTAAAAGAGCTCTATGGGACCATACGGGTGTTTGCCCCTATTTTGACTCTTGTATTAGGAATCACAATAGGTGTACTAGTAATTGTGTGGTTAGAAAGAGAAATATCTGCAGGAATACAACAACGTATTGGCCCTGAATACGCCAGCCCTTTCGGAATTCTTCAAGCTTTAGCAGATGGAACAAAACTACTTTTCAAAGAGAATCTTCTTCCAGCTAGAGGAAATACTCGTTTCTTCAGTATTGGACCATCTATAGCAGTCATATCAATTCTACTAAGTTATTCAGTAATTCCTTTTAGTTATCACCTTGTTTTAGCTGATCTCAATATTGGTATTTTTTTATGGATTGCCGTTTCAAGTATTGCTCCTATTGGACTTCTTATGTCAGGATATGGATCAAATAATAAATATTCGTTTTTAGGTGGTCTGCGAGCTGCTGCTCAATCGATTAGTTATGAAATACCATTAACTTTATGTGTTTTATCAATATCTCTACGTGCGATTCGCTAAAATAGAAGCTTTTCTTTTCCTTCTAGAAAAAAAAAAAGAAATTTAATGGATATCCGCATTTTTTTTTTTATTCATTTATTGATTCTTTAGGTTAATAAAAAAATTAGATAGTTATATATGAGTGAAAGAAAACAACTTCTAAATTCGCAGTAAAAGCAGATTGAGTCTCATTTCCTATGTACAAGAGTTAAGTTAAAGTAAACAAAAGTGGAAGATGCCCTTTACCCCAAGATTAGTTGATTGGTCATCCTAGCTTGAAGCGGGCTCAAAAGTCAACCGTATGGAGTTTTCACTATATGTTTGAATGTATTACAATACATATATTAACGAACGGGGGATTGAAAAAAAAAATGGGTGGATAATAAGGAACACTAAAATACACACAAAGAATTAGTAATGGAGATTATGTAAATTAACGAAAAAGATACGTCCGCATAACATAAAAAGAATACTAATTGGGGCTTTAAGTTGGTAGAAATGATCAGGCAGTACTCCCCACAATTCCGATTCAGAGTATGCTCCTATCCCCAAATTAAAGAAATTACTATCAGGAACGAAATAATCCCTTACTTTTTTGATTTGGAGGCCCCCTTTTTCTCAGAAAGAAGAAGAGGAACAAAAAAAATAGAAAAAAAATAAATTACAATAAAAAGAAAAGCTATTTTTTTCTTATTTCTTTCCTATCTTCATAAAAAGAAAAATTGTGTCATGATTCATGAACTAATGGAATGTCTAATTTTTTTTTCGTAATCGAAAATAAAACGATGGCTCGAAATATCAATAGATATTTCTACAAAGAGTATTTTATTGAAGGATTTATTAAGTTATTACTCACCCAAAAAAAGTTGAAGGATGAGATCAATTCAGAAATGCTTTTTGATTTATTCTTATAGCAGACAGAATTCCATTGGTATAATTGGGGACCTTCCACGAGTCTATCTATGCTATAACCATATCAAGATAAGGAATACTTGCCCGGTCCTTACATTTATTTGTGGCCCTGAGGAGCCGTATGAGGTGAAAATCTCATGTACGGTTTTGTAATAGCGAGGGGAACAGTAATGTTATCACCGACTATGATTATCTAATAGTTCAAGTACAGTTGATATAGTCGGGGCGCAATCAAAATATGGTTTTTGGGGGTGGAATTTGTGGCGTCAACCTATAGGGTTTATCGTTTTTCTAATTTCTTCCCTAGCAGAATGCGAAAGATTACCTTTTGATTTACCAGAAGCAGAAGAAGAATTAGTAGCAGGCTATCAAACCGAATATTCAGGGATCAAATTTGGTTTATTTTACGTTGCTTCCTATCTAAATTTATTAGTTTCCTCATTATTTGTAACAGTTCTTTACTTGGGCGGTTGGAATCTTTCAATTCCGTACATATTTGTTCCTGAGTTATTTGAAATAAATAAAGCGGATGGAATCTTTGGAACGACAATTGGTATCTTTATTACATTAGCTAAAACTTATTTGTTCTTGTTCATTTCTATCACAACAAGATGGACTTTACCTAGACTAAGAATGGACCAATTATTAAATCTTGGCTGGAAATTTCTTTTACCTATTTCTCTTGGTAATTTATTATTAACAACCTCTTCCCAACTCCTTTCACTGTAAACAAAAAAAAAGATACTATATTCACGGCTTACCTCAAACAAGAGAAAGAAAAAATTTATTCATAGATATTCCCGATATGTTCCCTATGGTAACTGGGTTCATGAATTATGGTCAACAAACAGTACGAGCTGCAAGGTACATTGGTCAAAGTTTCATGATTACCTTATCCCAAGCAAATCGTTTCCCTGTAACTATTCAATATCCTTATGAAAAATTAATAACATCAGAGCGTTTCCGCGGTCGAATCCATTTTGAATTTGATAAATGTATTGCTTGTGAAGTATGTGTTCGTGTATGTCCTATAGATCTGCCTGTTGTTGATTGGAAATTGGAAACTGATATTCGAAAGAAACGATTGCTTAATTACAGTATTGATTTCGGAATTTGTATTTTTTGTGGTAACTGCGTTGAGTATTGTCCAACAAATTGTTTATCAATGACTGAAGAATATGAACTTGCTACTTACGACCGTCACGAATTGAATTACAATCAAATTGCTTTAGGTCGTTTACCAATGTCAGTAATTGACGATTTTACAATTCGAACAGTTTTGAATTCGTCTCAAAGAAAAAACGGGTAAATCTCTTTATTATTGGAAATTACCAGGGTTCCGTGTTGGTATAAAGGAATAAGGTCTTTCTCTTTGTTTGGTACAAATCCCAACTATAGATTGGATTATGAGAAGTACAAATTCATTTGGATTGAAAGTCTGTTAATATATCCACAATTTTTTCGAAATATAGACTTTCAATTTCCAACTGCCATTTCCAATAAAGAAAAGAACGAAATTGATCCAATAACTGTACCCACATCAATTCACACCTATTAGATTTGAATTGAATTCAACTGGGAATGCCTCATAAAAAAAATTGCCTGGTCGGTTCAATAAGGTCATGAAAAAACATTTCGATTTATTTATCTCTTATTTTAATATAATGGATTTGGCTGGACCAATACATGATTTTCTTTTAGTTTTTCTAGGATCGGGTCTTATATTAGGAGGTCTGGGAGTGGTATTACTTACCAACCCGATTTATTCTGCCTTTTCGTTGGGATTTGTTCTTATTTGTATATCCTTATTCTATATTCTATCAAATTCGCCTTTTGTAGCTGCTGCACAGCTCCTTATTTATGTAGGAGCTGTAAATGTTTTAATCATATTTGCTGTAATGTTCATGAATGGTTCAGACTATTCCAACGATTTTCATTTGAATCTTTGGACTATTGGGGATGGAGTTGCTTCTCTGGTTTGTACAAGTCTTTTTTTGTCCTTACTCACTACTATTCTAGATACGTCGTGGTACGGGATTATTTGGACTACACGATCCAACCAGATTATAGAGCAAGATTTGATAAGTAATAGTCAACAAATTGGAATTCATTTATCAACCGACTTTTTTCTTCCATTTGAACTCATTTCGATAATTCTTTTAGTTGCTTTGATAGGTGCAATTGCCGTAGCTCGTCAGTAAAAAATCTTTATAACTAGCAACAGCAATCAAAATTCAACTTTTCTGTGTTATCACATCTATTTGCCTTCAATTCTATTTGAATACTGTTTCATGTATAAATCAAATAGAATGATTCGATCTATTAGCAATATATTCTTTTGTTCTATACTTGTTAGATTATAAGCAATCAAATAACTTGACTTATTGTTCATATTGAAATGAATCGAAATTGGTACGGAGTTGGTCAATGATGCTCGAGCATGTACTTATTTTGAGTGCTTATTTATTTTCTATTGGTATCTATGGATTGATCACGAGCCGAAATATTGTCCGGGCCCTGATGTGTCTTGAACTTATACTAAATGCGGTTAATATAAATTTTGTAACATTTTCCGATTTTTTTGATAGTAGGCAATTAAAAGGAGATATTTTCTCAATTTTTGTTATAGCTATTGCAGCCGCTGAAGCAGCTATCGGATCAGCTATTGTTTCGTCAATTTATCGTAACAGAAAATCGATTCGTATCAATCAATCGACTTTGTTGAATAAATAAAATAGTATTTCAAAATCAGAATATTCATCAATTCGAATTAGCATCTATAATACGTCCTAACCTCGATCATATTGGCGAAAACGTAAAAAATCAAAGTATCTTTGTTCCCTCTTATCAGTTGATCCAGAAATGGATTGATTCCAAAATTCTGGTAAATCGTTGATTGATCTGGTGTTTCAATATATGATTCATTTCAAAAATTACTAGATCGAAAATTTATGAATTCAGAAATTGATAGATTCAATGTCACATTCAGTAAAGATTTATGATACATGTATAGGGTGTACTCAATGTGTCCGAGCATGTCCCACGGATGTATTAGAAATGATACCTTGGGACGGATGTAAAGCTAAACAAATTGCTTCTGCTCCAAGAACGGAGGATTGTGTTGGTTGTAAAAGATGTGAATCCGCCTGCCCAACGGATTTCTTGAGTGTTCGAGTTTATTTATGGCATGAAACAACTCGAAGCATGGGTCTAGCTTATTGATATTGATATTGATACGTTCCCAAAAACCCCACTTGAATCTATTTTGAATACATTTTTTTTACTTACTGATTACCGACAAAAACCCGTACTCGAAAAATAAAAAAAAAAAATTAAGAATATATATTCTATTTTTCGAGCACGGTTTTGTCTGGTTCGAGTGTATCTTGCCTTTACCACGAACTTTTTTCCTTGGTTAACAATAATTGTAGTTTTTCCGATAGCCACGGGTTTTTTCATTTTCTTTCTCCCTCATAGAGGAAATAAGGTGACTAGGGGGTATACTATATATATATGCGTGCTAGAACTCCTTCTAACGACCTATGCCTTCTGTTATCATTTCGAATTGGACGATCCATTAATACAACTCGCAGAGGATTATAAATGGATCAATTTTTTTGGTTTTTACTGGAGATTGGGAATAGATGGACTTTCCCTAGGACCCATTTTATTGACGGGATTTATCACCACTTTAGCTACGTTAGCGGCTTGGCCAGTTACTCGGAATTCCCGATTATTCTATTTCCTGATGTTAGCAATGTATAGCGGTCAAATAGGATCATTTGCTTCTCGTGACCTTTTACTTTTTTTCATCATGTGGGAATTAGAATTAATTCCTGTTTATCTACTTCTATCAGCATGGGGTGGAAAGAAACGTCTTTATTCAGCTACAAAGTTTATTTTGTACACTGCGGGAGGTTCCGTTTTTCTATTAATAGGAGTTTTGGGTATCGGTTTATATGGTTCCAATGAACCAACATTAAATTTGGAAATATTAGCTAATCGATCGTATCCCGTGGCACTGGAAATACTATTCTATATTGGATTTCTTATTGCTTTTGCTGTCAAATCACCGATTATACCCTTACATACATGGTTACCAGACACCCATGGGGAGGCCCATTACAGTACTTGTATGCTTCTGGCCGGAATCTTATTAAAAATGGGAGCATATGGCTTGGTTCGGATCAATATGGAACTATTACCGCACGCTCATTCTCTATTTTCTCCCTGGTTAATCATAGTAGGTACAATGCAAATAATTTATGCAGCTTTAACATCTCCTGGCCAACGCAATTTAAAAAAAAGAATCGCCTATTCCTCTGTATCTCATATGGGTTTCATAATTATAGGAATTGGCTCGATAACTGATACAGGACTCAGCGGAGCCATTTTACAAATAATTTCTCATGGGTTTATTAGCGCTGCACTTTTTTTCTTAGCAGGAACGAGTTATGATAGAATACGTCATGGTTATCTCGACGAAATGGGCGGACTGGCTATACCAATTCCAAAGATATTCACGCTATTTAGTATCTTATCAATGGCTTCCCTTGCATTACCGGGCATGAGTGGTTTTGTTGCGGAATTGATAGTCTTTTTTGGAATAATTACTAGCCAAAAATATTTTTTAATAGCAAAAATACTGATTACTTTTGTAATGGCAATTGGAATGATATTAACTCCTATTTATTCATTATCTATGTTACGGCAAATGTTTTATGGGTACAAGCTATTTAATGGCGTAAACTCTTATTTTTTTGATTCTGGACCACGGGAATTATTTGTTTTGATCTCTATTCTTCTACCCGTACTTGGTATTGGTATTTATCCGGATTTCGTTCTGTCACTATCAGTGGACAAGGTCGAAGCTATTCTATCTAATTTTTTTATAGAGAATTTTCATGAATAAAAAAAGAAAAAATAAATTTGAATTGTAACCAAACCCCTTTGGCGTTTGTGAGAACCTTTTGAATCACTCCACTACTTGATTCAAAAGGTTCTCGGCGGTTTCCACTCAGTTTCGTTTATATATATACGCTGTCCTATGTTTGTCTTCATCAGGCCCTTTCTTTTCTTCAATTTGCAATTCAATTAGATGTGAATTGTTAATTAAATGAACCATAACTATGTAACCCTATTCCTAATAGATTGACCCCGAAATAACATATCCAAATTATAACAAAGCCCATAGAAGCCACAATTGCGGAATTAAAACCTTCCGATTTTTTATTTGTTCGAGTATGGAAATAAATCCCGAATATAGTCCAAGTAATAAATGCCCAAGTTTCCTTTGGATCCCAATTCCAATATGATCCCCATGCCTCATTAGCCCATACTGCGCCTGAAAGAATACCTATGGTTAAAAAGATAAATCCTAGACTAATAATATGATAACTCCAATGATCCAATTGTTGAATCAATTGATACCTGTAATAATTTCTAGCAGAAAAAAAATAAGTATTTAGTAAAACATTGGTTTTTGCATTCATGTATTGTATTTCACCGAAGGAAAATGACTCAGTTACAGTTCCATTTAATAATTTATTGCTTTTACCAAAAATCCTTATCACTTTTCGAAATGTAATGACTAGAAGAGCTGTGGATAATAATGATCCGCATAAAAGAGCTGCATAGCCGAATACCATCATACTTACGTGCATCATTAACCACTGAACTTGTAGAGCGGGCACTAATATTCCGGATTGATGCATTTTGGTTAACAAACACGAAGTTGCAAAGCCTTGGGTAAAAATAGCACTTGGCGCGGTTATTGCGCTTAAATGATTTTTATGTTTTAAAATCCTATGAATAATGGAGAAACTCCATGACAGAAAGATTAATGATTCATATAAATCACTTAATGGGAAATGCCCCGAATAAATCCAACGAATTACTAATAATCCTGTTAGACAGAAAAGGGTAGCTATCATCCCCTTTTCTGATGAATCATATAGTCCTACGATTTCATCGACTAATAAGGTTATTAAATGAATTGTAATTCCAATTGAAATGACCGAAAATGATATATGAGTTAATATATGTTCTAAAGTTGAAAATATCATAAATAAAAAATGAAATTAAAAGTAAAAAGTGAAAGTCTCTCGAGTATACGGAATGGAAATCGGAAATTCAATTCATTATAGGGCTTTTATATATCTTTTAGAAGATTAGAAGATGTTATGCCGCCACTCGGATTCGAACCGAGATGCTCTAGCACTGCTTCCTAAGAGCAGCGTGTCTACCGATTTCACCATAGCGGCTTGCTAGAAATAATAATAACTTATTTTTATTTAATTGTCGAGATTGAAAGTGAAAGAGAAAGTTTCAATGAAATACTTTTTATTTTTAGGAAGCATTCAATTGATGAATAAAAACTTGTTTCAATAGAGATTGAAACAATCTCTTTTTTATCGTTTTATTTAGTTATTTAAGGTTTCAGTTTTATTTAACTTAACAATTTAACAATAACATATTCTTTTTCTTTTTTATGGATCACGAGCACAATTTAAGCATAATATCCAATAATTCAAAAAAATTTTATTTAATTTGCATAACTTTTGTCTTGTGATAATCGTTAGGTTTTTTTTTCAGTATGAATTTGTCTTAGGGTTTATCAAACCAATTAGGTATTGAGCTATACATATTATATAAAAGAATTTCGATTTCTATTGTCCTACTTCAAAAATTTATTTCTAAATCCGAATTCTAAAAATAGATATTTTTAGATTGATCCTCCCTTTCAAACATAGGATTTTTTTATTACTTCTAAATTGCATACTATTCGTATAGAAATTAGAAATACGCCGAAATGGCGAAAGACGCTTTTCTCATTCTCACTTTGAGTGATGATTCAGAAAGTTAAAAAAAGCAGTATAATTAATAATTAGTTTCAACAACTCATTGCTTTTGTCTAAAGATTTCAATTTATGCTATTCTATAGCATAAATTGAAATAGAAAAGGAGAAATAGAAAAGAAAAAAAAAAGAAAAGACAAAACAAAACCTTTATTATTGTCTTATTTATAAGTGGGTGGGTGATGGGGAAATTAAGAATCCCCATCCCGGGAATGAAAAGCATATTCAAATACAAATAAAGGCAAAACTCTAAATTTTTATTACTTTTTTTTTTCAAATAAAAAAAAAAGGACCAATTCAGTAGCCAAATCCATTGGTTCAAAACAGTAGGGAATGGAAATCATTATTTATTACTTACTTTTTCTATTTTTTTTTTACTTCTATTTTTCTATTCTATATTAAAAAATGGAATCTAAATTCGAAACGAAATTGGCTCGTTTTTGGAGTCAGGTGGATGCGGATTCCAATTATTCCAACGTTTTATTCATTATTTGTCGTACAAAAAACTTTTGGAATTCCCGGTCGAAAGGGATTTCGCTAACGAAAAAGCTTTCAGCGCTGCAAAATATCCCTCTTTTTTCCAAATATTTTTACGAATACGTTTTTTTAATATAGAACTACGTTTTTTTGGAACTGCCATTCAAAAAATAAAAAGTTATTCATTGCAAAAATTGGATGTGAAAGACATCTATTGTTTAAAACAAATCGTTTTTTTTTTTCAATTCCTATTCCATACAATATCTGAGGCAAAATAATTTGTATTTCGGAGTTATTTGTGATACCTTTCTATCTCTGTCTCTTTTTGGGATGTTCCATTTGTACATAAAAAATACATATCGAACAAGCTTAAGAACCCTTACCTACCTAATAAAAAACTTGAATCTTTTTCTTTTCTAGTAATTGGTTATTAAATGCCATTTATTAGAATAGAACATAATCAATCAGTCCCGAATGAAACTCGTTAATTATTCTGAATAAACAAACAAAAATACCTAGTTCTTTTTTTATTAGGCAAAGTTATGGGGCATCCGATGATTGATATCAAAATAAAGTACTTCTTTTTTTTTGTCCAATTTTTTAGTCTTGATATATGTCCATAAATTTTTGTAATAGGGAATAATAATGGAAATTGTAATTTGCTGCTACGTTTTCCTAAAAATCTTACTTAGTATAAACTTAGTATAAAATAATTCGTTATTTTTCACTTTGCAAATTTTTGAAGTAGTTGAGAAAGGTTCAAACTAACTACGAACAGAAAATTCCATTTTAGTTTCAGTTGCTTTTTTAATACTTTCGTAATCCCTTTTAAAAGAGATAAGAACCGGTGAATCAGAAACAATTAATTAAGAATAAAAAAATTATTATTTTTATGGAACATACATATCAATATTCTTGGATCATACCTTTCGTTCCGCTTCCAGTTCCTATGTTAATAGGAGTGGGACTTCTACTTTTTCCAACGGCAACAAAAAATCTTCGCCGTATTTTTGCTTTTCCTAGTATTTTTTTGTTAAGTATAGTTATGATTTTTTCGGTCGATCTATCTATTCAGCAAATAAATAGGGGTTCTATCTATCAATACATATGGTCTTGGACCATCAATAATGATTTTTCTTTCGAGTTCGGACACTTTATTGATCCGCTTACTTCTATTATGTCAATATTAATCACCACAGTTGGAATTCTGGTTCTTTTTTATAGCGACAATTATATGTCTCATGATCAAGGATATTTGAGATTTTTTGCTTATATGAGTTTTTTCAATACTTCCATGTTGGGATTAGTTACAAGTTCGAATTTGATACAAATTTATATTTTTTGGGAATTGGTTGGGATGTGTTCTTATCTATTAATAGGGTTTTGGTTCACGCGACCTAGTGCGGCAAGTGCTTGTCAAAAAGCCTTTGTAACTAATCGTGTAGGGGATTTTGGTTTATTATTAGGAATCTTAGGTCTTTATTGGACAACGGGTAGTTTCGAATTTCGGGATTTGTTCGAAATATTCAATAACTTGATTTATAAGAAGGAGGTTAACTTTTTATTTGTTACTTTGTGTGCCTTTCTATTATTTGGCGGCGCAGTTGCTAAATCCGCACAATTTCCCCTTCATGTATGGTTACCTGATGCCATGGAAGGGCCTACTCCTATTTCGGCTCTTATCCACGCCGCTACTATGGTAGCAGCGGGAATTTTTCTTGTAGCTCGTCTTCTTCCACTTTTCATAGCGATACCATACATAATGAATCTAATATCTTTTATAGGTATAATAACAGTATTATTAGGAGCCACTTTAGCTCTTGCTCAAAAAGATATTAAGAAAAGTTTAGCCTATTCTACAATGTCTCAATTGGGTTATATGATGTTAGCTCTAGGTATGGGGTCTTATCGAGCCGCTTTATTTCATTTGATTACTCATGCTTATTCGAAAGCCTTGTTGTTTTTAGGATCCGGATCAATTATTCATTCAATGGAAGCTCTTGTTGGATACGCTCCAGATAAAAGCCAGAATATGGCTCTTATGGGCGGGTTAAGAAAGCACGTGCCAATTACAAAAACTGCTTTTTTATTAGGTACACTTTCTCTTTGTGGTATTCCACCTCTTGCTTGTTTTTGGTCCAAAGATGAAATTCTTAATGATAGTTGGTTATATTCACCGATTTTCGCAATAATTGCTTCTTTCACAGCCGGATTAACTGCATTTTATATGTTTCGGATTTATTTACTTACTTTTGAAGGACATTTAAACGTTCGTTTTCAAAATTACAGTGGCAAAAAAGGAAATTCCTTCTATTCAATATCTCTATGGGGTAAAGAGGAGCCAAAATCG